CCCTTCCTCTGTTTCCGCCTACATATATGGGATATTTTAAAAAGTAAACATCTTTCTTAGTGGCGGGGTCCGGAGAAAGAATCGGAAAGGTAATTTCACTATATTTCTGACCAGGAACAGGACCTATCACAAGAATATTTTTTTTAGTGGGGCGATAACTCTGAAAAGACAGATTTCCTATCTTTTCTTTAATCTCTGGCGAAATACGACTGGAAGGGGCTAATTCAAACCCCTCAGGTAAAATAAGAACAGCTCCTACATTCAAAGCCCCCTTTTTTCCATTAGCAAGAACTTGTTTCAGTTGCATATCATAAGGAATTCGAACAACTGCTTCAAATACAGTATCAGGAAGTACCGCTTGTGGAACCTCAATATCTACCGGTTTATTAGCTAAATGACAATTGGCACATACAATACGGCCAGTTGCTTCGCGTGGATTTTCATAACCTTGCTGTGCAAAAATGGGATATGCATTTGAAATGGATGCCCAAGTTATTATACATATCATAAGTGATATGGAAATGGAATAAGTAATCTCTTCCTTTATCCAAGAAAACGTTTTTCGAGTTTGCATGGTCCAATCATTGATCCTGAAAATTTCTACAATAAAATTAGGCAGGTCCCTAGTATAGTTCCCTATCCACGATACTGGTATTTACTGAAAAATTTTTACTAAAATAGAAGATATAGGAGGAGAATCCCTTGGCTGTGATGTATAGAAAAAAACGAAATTTAATATATATATTAAATATATATAGTAAAGATATAGAAAGAAAAAAAATATTCTGATATTTTATATTAAAGTAAAGAGAAAAAAATTTTCTTATTTTTATAATATAAAGAAAGAGAAAATAAAGTAAGATTTGGAATGTTTTGCTTATGTACAAATAAAAAATAATAAATATTCGAATTCTATTTTTGGATCATTTTTCAGTCATTCATTGAATGATAAATCACTACAAGTGACGGAGATACACGATTTAAATAACGGAAAATCCAATATTTCAAAATTGTATCGATAATGACTGGAAAAGTGGAAACAAGGCCAGATATAATTTGATCGTTATGAGCAAATCCAAAATCTTTATAAACAGAACCAATCATTAATTCCCAACCATGGGGTGAATGGAATCCTATACATAAATCGGTTAATAAAAGAATGGAAAAAGCTTTTATTGTGTCACTTAAGTTATATAGGAATTCTTGAACCCAAGAATTAAGAAAAAAGAGTTCTTCATTACTTAGAATAGAATAACCACTTAGAATAACGAAATAGATTATATTTGTCGAGAAGTGCAAAATCGTATGGATACAATCCTCATTGTGTATCTTGATCAATTGTATCATTTGTTTCTGGATTCCGATAGGAAACTTTTGTAGATGTATTTCCGGATATTCTTTTATCATTTCGTCCAAGCGAACGAGCTCCTCTAATTCTATGAATTTTTCTAAAAAGCTTTTTTCTTGGCTATCATTTAAAAAAATTTCGGATTTACTAGTATTACACCAATTAATAACCCAAGATTCAAAACTTTTTTTAAATAAAAAAGAGATACACCAGGGAAAAAAAACTATAGATGTAAGATATAGAAGGGGAATAGATTTTTTTTTTTCATTTTTCGTATGTGACTTTTTAATGAACGCACCTCATTTATCGATTCTATATGATCTAATATTTCTATCAAGCATAAGTTCTATTACAAGACTTCGAGCTTATGAATCTATTCGCTGTTTTTATTTTTAAATCAGTAGTTAGCCCTTCAATTTTCAAAGATGAAAGAATACATAAAAACTAGCCTAAAATGAGTACCCGAATGAAGAAAAAAGTACTCTTTTTAGATATCTAAATTGCTAAATTTCAAAGCAATTTTCCCTTTTCGAGAAATGTCCCAAAGAGCCACTCAAAATTCGGATTTTGAGATGAAAGAATTCCGTTCTATCAACAAAAAAATATTTCGAAAAAAAAAAAATGACCAATTTCCCCACATCCCCCAGGAATAATTAATAAATCTTTATAAAGAATATTGTGATGTGATAATAAAAAATGAGCGGCAAAAGGAAAATAAGACAGAAAGATTATCATTCTAAATGGTCCAGCCCTTTTTTCAGTAAGGAGTAAAAAAAAGATAAAAAGAAATGTCGACTGACAAAAGAAAGAAGATCAAATTTCCCAGATATAATCTATCGATACGTAAACTATCAATTTCAAATAACAAAATTTGCAGATAAAAAACTTTCATTTTAAAATTGGAATTAGTCCATATGTGAATAAATTACGGTTAAGTTATGCTATATAAGTTTTGCTATAAAAAAAAGAGGACTCTTGGATTTTTTCGCTCCTGCTAAGAAAATATTCATTCTTCAGCTCATTTTAAAATACTTCAATTGGTACACGCAAAAAATAGGCCAATTCCGCAACTTTTTGCTCAATTTCTTGTGGAGTCAAATTCTCATCAGTACGAGTCAAAGGAACAGTCCCTCGGCCTCGGATTTCCATATAAGGGATACGCCGAGCGTAAATACCCTCTTTAACTTCTATTCTAATAGACTGAATATCTTTCATAAGGAATCGGAGTAAGATGCGACGATTTTTTCCAGGAAATCCCCAGCGAAAAAAACATACTATTCCTTCTTCTCTATCGAATCGATCATAACCCCCACCCACATTCCACAAAATTGTGCACCACAAATAACAACTAATAAATAAACCGGCGATCCCATAGAAAGACATCACGATCCCTTGTGGAAAAAAAAGTATTTGCTGAGAGGGAAATAAAGATATGAAACTTTTTCCAAGATAACTGGAAATTCCAACCAATAAAAAACCCAATGAACCTAAAAAGAGGATAAAAGCCCAGCAGAAATTACTTATTTTTCGAGACCCCGCTATAAGTTCTATCCATATATGTTCTGATCGCCAACTCATACTAGATCCAGTTGCTTTTTATTGGAAGTAGGAGACTAGCCGATTTGATTTCCCTTTAGTTTTTTTTCTGTTTCCGAAGTAACTTTCATTAACTCGCACTATTTTGACGTGAATCTTTAGGAGGAATTCATCGAATTTGTTAGATTAACAAAAAAAAAGTATCCTCATCGTATGATCTCCTATCTACACATATATAACATATTATATCATATTAGACTAACTAGATATCCGTATTAGGATCTAAGTCTAGGTCTTGAAAAAAAAAAAAAGAAATAAACGAAATCTACTCCCATCGGACCGAATCGGATTTAAAAAATCTTGTTTTTTTGAACATGAAGAGATAAAGAAGCCATTGCAATTGCCGGAAATACTAATCCCACTAAAGGCACAAAAATAGAGGGTAAGTTGTTAAGAATTGTCATAGAATGGGGCACCTCGATTTAATATTTATACCTATATTTTTTTTCTTCTAATTATTATTGTTATTTATTCTTCTAATTCGCATTTTTTTTTATTCTATTTCGATTAGAATTTTTATATTCTAATAATTCAAATAGAATATTATTTTATATATTTTTTTTTTATTAGAATATTCTATAATTCTTAATTACTTAATTCTAGTTCTATATTATTATATATTTCTAATAGAATATTCTATATTTATTAATTATTCTATTTCTATATTTTAGTATTTTAGATTTCTATTGCATTTCGATTTGATATATTCTATTTCGATTTTTTTTCTATTAGAATTTGAATATTTATATATTCAATTTCTATTGTTTTATTATATTATTTTGAATATGCATTTTTTAATATTATTATTAAATAGATTCTTTATTTTTTTTATAGATTCTTTATTTTTTTTTCAAATTTATATTTATTAAACTTTTTTATTAAAAGAATATATTCGAATTATATTTCTATATATTTTTCTATTTTTTTATTCTATCTTTATATTATTATCTTTATAGTATTATATTATATACTTTTTATTCTATATATTTTTAGATATTATTATATTAATATTAAATATTTTTGAATTATTAAATAGAATATATTAATATTCTATTTAATATTCTATTAAATAAAAATATATATATAAAATAAATCTAACTAATTTAATAAGAAAAAGAAATTCTATTAAAATGAAACTAAATAGAATATTAAATAATATTCTATTAAATAAAGATATAGTCTATTAAATTTCTATTTTCTATTTCGAATTTTTCTATTTCTATATTAATTATTTCTCTTATTAATTAATTATTATATCTTATTACCTCTTATAGTAATAATGTAATTATTTATGTAATTTTTTAGTAATTATTTTAATTATTACTAGAATAATAGTAATTAGTTTAGTAGTAATTATTAGAAATAGAATTTTTGACTCATTCTAGTTGGTATTCTTCTTTATCTTTTTTTCTTGTCTTATAACTTTATTTTTTATTTTACTTATTTTTTTGTATGCAGAAGTAAGAAAAGAACATGAATTTGATTTTGTTTATTCTTTCCCGTTTTACCTTGCCGAACTTTTTTTTCACGGAAAAAAGAATTCACTCTTTTTTCTTGTTGATAGAAAAAAAAGTGAATATCGGCCAAAAAATTCTCTGGATGATTCTCCCTACAATTTACTCTTATGTCACATAAAAATCTATTCTTCCGTTTTTTCTTTTGATTCCAATAAAAAAAAAATACCTGCTCGCCAGAAAAAAAAGAATTTTTTTAATTTCAATTTTATTAACTAATTTAATTAACTTTAGTTAAATTAAGGCACTACTTGATTTAGGATTCAAAGGAAAGAAATCGTGGAGCTGAAGTAACTCATTCAAAACGCCTTTTAAAAGATTACGTGGTACGATTGAATCGAATAAGCCCTTATGGAATAAAAATTCGGCCGATTGGGAACCTTCAGGTACTGTTTTATTCAATGTTTGTTCAATTACTCTTTTACCCGCAAATGCAATATAGGCGTTAGGTTCAGCAATAATAATATCTCCCAACATCCCAAAACTAGCTGTCACCCCACCTGTTGTAGGAGACGTAAGGATTGATACATAAAATAACTTTT